CGTTTCTTGTGTCAAGGACTAGGAGACGAACAATACCCCCTAAAATCCTTTGTTACTCTCATTTACACTTTGGTTTATATTCTCCGCTTATTTATCTTTTGTATTGATTCATTCTATATCAGACCGTTTCAATTTGGATTGAAAAAACAAAGAAATAAAGAAGAGTTAAGTAAAATCAAACAGTCCTCTTCACAATATACATACTATGACCGGCAATGCAGTATAAGTAATTCCCGAAATCCGGTAGAAAAAGAATATAAACAAGCAAAATTTTTTTGATCATACATAATTACATAACATAATTGCCAACAAAAGTTTGGTTCTTTTTAGAGCTTGATGTTGATAAATCCGCAGATCTAGAAATTCATTTCGGACAATTGAACCTTCTCAAACTGTTTCTTTTTAAGAACCAAAAAGATTTGTGCCAAAATAACAGATGCCAAGAAGAGCAAAAGACCTTGGACACGTAATGGATCTTGAAGTACTATTTCCCCATCCCCCTGACCAAATCCACCCACATTAGGATTACTCGTTAATGGTTGATCAAGTTTGATGGATTCGCCCTCTGAAACAAGAAGTTCCGGTCCTGGAGGGATAATATCAACTACTTGACGTCCATCCAATGCATCCGCTATGGTTATTTCGTACCCCCCCTTTTCTTTTCGTATGATTTTGCTTACTATACCGGCTGCTGTAGCATTATAAACATTATTGTTACTCTTGCTCCCGTCAGGATAAATCTGACCCCTTCCCCTGTTCCCGCCTACATATATGGGATATTTTAAGAAGTGAACATCTTTCTTAGTAGCGGGGTCCGGGGAAAGGATAGGAAAGGTGATTTCACTATATTTCTGACCAGGAACAGGACCTATCACAAGAATATTTTTTTTAGTGGGGCGATAGCTCTGAAAAGACAGATTTCCTATCTTTTCTTTAATCTCGGGCGAAATACGATCGGGAGGGGCTAATTCAAATCCCTCGGGTAAAATAAGAACAGCCCCTACATTCAAAGCCCCCTTTTTACCATTAGCAAGAACTTGTTTTAGTTGCAGATCATAAGGAATTCGAACAACTGCTTCAAATACAGTATCGGGAAGTACCGCTTGTGGAACCTCGATATCCACGGGTTTATTAGCTAAATGGCAATTGGCACATACAATACGGCCAGTCGCTTCTCGTGGATTTTCATAACCCTGCTGTGCAAAAATGGGATATGCATTTGAAAGGGGTGCCTGGGTTATTATATATATCATGAGCGATACGGAAATGGATCGAGTAATTTCTTTCGTTATCCAAGAAAAGGTGTTTTTAGTTTGCATGGTCCAATCATTGATCCCGAAAATTTCTACAATAAAATTAGGTAGGTCGCTAGTATAGTTCCCTATCTATAATTTTGCTATTTACTTAAAAAAATTTTACTGGAATATTAGGGGAATCCCTTGTATGGGTAGAAAGAATAAGTACAATTTTTAATGTTTTGCTTATGTACAAAGTAACAAATATTATAATTGGATCGTTCGATCATTTTTCAGTCATTCATTGAATGATAAATCACTACAAGGGAAGGAGATACACGATTTAAATAACGAAAGATCCAATATTTAAAAATTGTATCTAAAATGACTGGAAAAGTAGAAACAAGACCGGATATAATTTGATCATTATGAGCAAATCCAAAATCTTTGTAGACCGAACCAATCATTAATTCCCAACCGTGGGGCGAATGGAATCCTATACATAAATCAGTTAATAAAAGAATAGAAAAAGCTTTTATTGTGTCGCTTAAGTTATATAGGAATTCTTGAACCCAAGAGTTAAGAATAATAAGCTCTTCATTACCTAGAATAGAATAACCACTTAGAATAACGAAACAGATTATATTTGTCGAGAAGTGTAAAATTGTATGGATGCGATCCTCGTTGTGCATCTTGATCAATTGGATCGTTTCTTTGTAGATTTCGATGCGAGGCTTTTGTAAATGTGTTTCCGGGTATTCCTTTATCATTTCGTCCAAACGTAGGAGTTCCTCTAAGTCTATGAATTTTTTTAGAATACTCTTTTCTTGAATATCATTCAAAAAAATTTCGGATTGCCTAATATTCCACCAATTAGTAACCCAAGATTCCAGACTTTTATTAAATGAGAGAGAGATCCACCAAGGCAAAAATACTATAGATGCAAGATATAGAAGGGAAATGAATACTTTCTTTTTTGCCATTTTTTCATCTGTGAATTTAAAAATTTTTAATGAACGCACCTCATTAGTCGACTCTATACGATACTAATATTTCTATCAATCATAAGTTCTATTACAAGTCATCGAGCCCACGAATCTATTTCCGGTTTTTTTTTGTGATTCAGTACGTTAGTCCTTGAATTTAGAAAGAATACAGAAATAGAATAATAAAGAGCCCACTTCAAATTAATAGTAGTCGGATTTCGAGACGAAAGAACGGGAGTTCTATCAAAATATCAAATATTTAGAAAAAAAAAAAATTGTGGACACAAACAATTTAGTTTTAGAATTGTTTCGTATACGTTTGCTTTGGCTCGAATAAGCGTTCTGAAGAAACTTCAGTTAAGTTATGCTATAAAAAAAAGAGAATTCTTGAGTTTTTTCTATCTTGCAAAGTATTCATTCTTCATTTCCTTTTTTCAAAATACTTCAATTGGTACACGCAAGAAATAGGCCAATTCAGCAGCTTTTTGCTCAATTTCTCGTGGAGTCAAATTCTCATCAGTACGAGTCAAGGGAATGGCCCCCTGGCCTTTGATTTCCATATAAAGGACACGGCGAGCATAAATACCCTCTTTTATTTCTATTCTGATGGACTGAATGTCCTTCATAAGGAATCGGAGGAATATGCGACGATTTTTTCCAGGAAATCCCCAACGAAAAATACACACTATGCCCTCTTTTATATCGAATTGATCATAACCACTACCTACATTCCACAAAATTGTGCACCACAAATAGGAGCTAATAAAAAGACCTGCGATCCCATAGAAAGACATCACGATCCCTTGTGGAAAAAAAATTATTTGCTGAGAAGGAAATAAAGATATAAAATTCCTACCAAAATAACTAGACGTTCCAACCAATAAAAACCCTAATGAACCTAAAAAAAGAATAAAGGCCCAGCAGAAATTACTTGTTTTTCGAGACCCCGCTATAAGTTCTATCCATATACGTTCTGATCGCCAACTCATACTATAACTAGACCTAGTTGCATTTTATTGGAATTGGGAGAATAACAAAAATAAATTTTATTTTACTTTTTTTGTTTCCGAAGTAACTCTCATCAACTAGCACTATTATGATGTGAACCTTTAGGGGTAATTCATCGAATTTCTTAGATCCAAACTAAAATAATAACATCCCTTTCATATGATTTCCTAATACATATAGATATATTGACTTTACATTTCAGAAATTCTCCCCGATCCCGATCTATTTGAAAATAGTTATAATTCATTTAACCATATATCATGTTTACACATACATAAGAGCTTATGCCCGAAGGAAGCCGCATGTTATACCATATTCTACTAAATAGATATCCGTGTTATGATCCAAGTAAGTCTTGAAAAAAAAAATAGATAAGATTTGTCCTTATCGTATCTAAAAAATCTTGTTTTTTTGAACATAAAGAGATAAAGAAGCCATTGCAATTGCCGGAAATACTAGGCCCACTAAAGGCACAAAAATTGAGGGAAAGCTGTTGAGAGTTATCATAGAATGGGTACCTCGATTTAATATTTGTACCTGTTATTTATTGTTATATTTTATATTTATTGTTTTAAATTAATATTTTAACCTTATCCTTATATTGTTATAAAGATATCTTATAATTCATATATAATTGTTATATTATACTAAGTATACCTAAGTGAGTATATATATACTTAAAATAGGGAGTATATAAATATTAATAAAATCCAATAAATATGTAAATAAATGTACCTATTCGTCTTTCTACATGTTTCTACATGAAATATATGTATAATAATCCACCCTTTTATTATTCGTATTATTAGTTATTTTATTATCTTTTTCTTGTCTTATAAATTAATTTTTCTTGTCTTATAAATTAAATATAATTTATTAAAGAAAAGAAAGCATTTCTTACAAATTCCCCAAGAATTTGGTATAATAATAATACGATCCAACAAAAAAGATCTTTAGTGGGGGATGCTTTTCGGGAGATATAGAAAGATGCAAGACCTTGTTAACTAATTTAACGGAAGAAAGAGAAAGACTTCACTCTTTTATTTTGTTTAATAAAGATTTCCCGGTTAGTATTAGTAACCAGAAATATCGATAAAAAAAATGATCCGTATGATTCTTTACTACAATTAAATTTTATGTTACCAAAGAACAAATCCATTCATCGGATTTTGATTCCTATAAATTAAATAACTACTTGATCACCACACATAAAAAAATTTATTAAGTTTTATTAAATTAATACTCTTATTAAATTTTAAATTAAAAATTAAGACTCAAATTAAGACTCTAAGGCTCTACTTGAACTTGATCTAATTTTGATTCAAAGGAAAGAAAGCATGTAGCCGAAATAACTCACTCAGAACGCCCTTTAAAGGATTACGTGGTACGATTGGATCGAATAAGCCCTTATGGAATAAATATTCAGCCACTTGTGAATCCTCGGGTACTGTCTTATTCAATGTTTGTTCAATTACTCTTTTACCCGCGAATGCAATGTAAGCATTGGGTTCGGCAATAATGATATCTCCCAACATACCAAAACTAGCCGTCACCCCACCTGTGGTAGGGGATGTAAGGATTGATACATAAAATAACTTTTTATTTGATTGATAATCATATAAAGCGGAAGATATTTTAGCCATTTGCATCAAACTCAAACTTCCTTCTTGCATGCGTGCTCCTCCGGAAGCACACACTAGAATAAGGGGTAAAAATTGATTGGTAGCATACTCGGCCAAACGTGTGATTTTTTCGCCCACTACAGATCCCA